TTCGCATTCATATACATAAGAATTATGTAAGAACCAAAAAAATCTTTTATTTATTTTTGAAAAGACGTAAATGTCTTTCTTTGAAGTAATGAAACTATTTAAATTATGATATTCGTGGAAAATAAATCGCAACAAATGCAAAGAAGGAACATCTTTGATCCAGCATTGAAGGATTTGAACTAAGATTTCCAGATGGATGGGATGGGGTATTAGTAGATCTAACACAGAATTTAAATGTGAGAATTTATCTTCTAAAAAAGGAAAGATTGAATGAATAGATTGTAAATTCTGAGATTTTATTATTTTTTTTTCTTCAAGGGAAGATACTAATCGCGACGAGAATAGAATTTCCAGAATGACTCCAAAACCTTCTGATAATATTTGAGAAGAAAAATGAGAAGAAAAAGAATTCTTATGCCCCCAAAATCTATTTTGGTTAGAACCAGAACCATTTACCGAAGAAAAAAAAGGTTTCTGTTGATACATTCGAGTAATTAAACGTTTCACAAGTACTAAACTATATTTATTGTTATAACCAATAATTTCCACAGGTTCGTAATAAATAAAACTATTGAAGCTATGATCATGAGCAAGTGAGTAAATATACTCCTGAAAGAGTAGCGGATATAGGAAGTTTTGTTGCCGAAATGTATCTTTTTTCAATCTAAATATACCTGTAATCCTGTCATTTACATACATTTTTACTATAACCAAAAAAAGGAAGGCACTTCTTGTGTTCTGAAATGATACATAGTGCAATATGGTCAGAACGGCGTATGTGTATATTTTATGTAGTCTATTTTTTATCTTATACTAGCTTATACTAATAAATTCTATATAATTTAGATATAATATACACTGTCTATACTGTTACTTTATAGACTCTCTATTTTTTTTCTTTATAAGAATAAGAGAATAAGAATTTTACAAAAATATCTTATTCTTTTACTGTATATATATTTTTATACTGTACTGTGATGTAAATCACTTAATGGTAATCTAAGAAGTAAAAGATTTAATAAAAAATAAAGAATAGATACCCCGGAGACAGAAGGTCGAATTTACAGATCTTTTTCCTTTCCCTTTCTATCCAATTAGGTTTATTTGTTAATAAAACTATAATAACAATAAAAGAAAGAAAAGAATGATAAAAAAAAAAAAGAAGGAAAAGGGGTAAAAATCTTTTATTTTTGCAACCCAATAACTCTTTTGATTTTGGGAAAATTCTTGTTTTATCACTATACTATTTATTCTACACATCCGTAATTCATAATAAAGAATAATTAGGATTAATAAAAAAAAAAATAATCAATGGTCCACTCACAATTAACAAGAGAACCTTTCCAACATAAGGTACTAATCTATTTTTAACGTCTAATTAGTAATTTGATTGGGTAATCATTCAAATTAAGAAGATAAGCTCGTTGCTTTTTTGTCTTACTCCAATTGGAACCATAAGGCTCTATCCATTTATTCCACTAGACTCGACTATAAAATACTTTACTTAATTACAAAATTTTTATAAAAAGAACAATTTATGGTGTTCCATTATGAGTATGAAATTTCTTATTTTTCTTCTATTATTGTTTTTTATGTTTTTTTTTTACGACATGCTTTTTTTTCCATTCATTACCTTTCAGGATCAGTCGCGGTCTTCTAAACTCTACCAATAGTCTAGACGAATTCCTTCATCCAAATGTGTAAAAGATCATAGTCGCACTTAAAAGCCGAGTACTCTACCGTTGAGTTAGCAACCCGAATCAATATAAAGTGTAGATATGATCGAAATAAAAAAAAAAAAAAAATAAGAATAATAATGGAATTGCACTGCGCAACTGCGTCAAAACATGGAACTTGCAACAAATATAAACAACAAAATATAAAACGGATCGGTAAAAAAAAAAGAGAATTATAAAATTGAAAAACACCCAATTTTCTCAATTTTTTTTTCTTTTCGCTAAAAAAATACGTTTTGTATATTTGTATAAAAAAGAGTAAATCCTAGCAAACCCATCTATTTTTCTAAAGTGAAGGAAAGAACCAATAGGGAATGCAGATAAAAAGATATATTTATCTACGATCAAATTATATTTGTTCGAGACGCCGTTGTCAATATGAATGTACTTTGTTAGAAAACAAATTTAAAGAAATTATATATAAATTTGTATTGGATTAGCACAACATAAAGAAGAAATAGGAACGACAAAAAAAGAAAGGTTCGATACAAAGACAAGAAAAATTACCCCCCCTTTTTTTGGGGGGGGTTTCACAAAAAGAAGCAAGAAAAAAATTAAGAAGAAAATAAGTATGAATATAACAAGAAGAAAACAAACTTTGAATAAAGAATTACACAAAGATAGGTACTAGTGAGCCTACTCTTTATTTTTTGTTAAAATCAATTAGAAATTATTTCTTTAAAGAATTCTACCTTCCTTAAAATATCATGAACAGTTCCTGTGGGTTGAGCACCTTTTTCAAGGAAATATAAAATAGCAGGAACATTTAAATAAGTTTGATTATTTATTGGATCATAAAAACCAACTCTTCGAAGATCTCTTCCTTCTCTTCGGGATCGAACATCAATTGCAACGATTCGATAGATGGCTCATTGGGATAGATGTAGATAAAAAATTCCCCCCTAGAAACGTATAGGAGGTTTTCTCCTCATACGGCTCAAGAAAAAATGATTTTAATTTATCTTTCTATCTATATAGATATAAATAGAAAGATAAATGGATCCGTAAAGAATTAGACTCTAATTTTCGCCTTTTTCCTTCTTCACAGAAAAAAAGAAATTTCATTCGTACTCCTTACTCAAGTTGAATAGTTTTTAAAGAGTTAAAAATAAAATCCTTATAATTTATTGAGCTGTCTCTAACCTATTTTTTTGTCTCGTTTTGTATCTATTCTTTTTTTTTACTAATTCTGATACAACTGTTGAGACAGATTAAAATAGTGTTTCCTTGTTCCGGAATTCGTTGTCTTTGCTTTTCGCTTTGTGAAATCATTGGGTTTAGACATTACTTCGGTGATCCTTACTCCTTTTCAAAAAGGCAGCAACATACCTTTTATGTTTCTATGAAACAAAGAAAAATCATATGAAAGATTGATTCCTTTGCGATACACTTTTGATCAAAAAAGTTTCAAAATTTTGACAAATTTGACTTTTTGATTTCAAACTTGTTCAAATTTGAAACTCTCCTTTTATATTTTTATTATATATATGAATATTCTAATAATATTTCTATTGATCATATATTTTTGATGATATATTTACAAAGTTGGTCTAACTTATTGATTGTCACTAACCCTAGATTATTCTCCCGATAAATGAATCAATCAGTTTTGCTCGAGCTGCATCATATGCTATACCATTAGTCTTTTTATTTACCAACCTAAAACAAATGAAATTTGGTTTCTAGCAGAACAAACTATGTCGAGACAAGAGCATCTTCATTCGTATAGAAAATGGCGGATATCAGAATCCACAGTCAATCATGTCCTTCAAGTCGCACGTTGCTTTCTACCACATCGTTTCAAACGAAGTTTTACCATAACAACCCTCTAATTTTATTTGAATTTGGAACCGTATGCAATTGATTCAATATAGAATCATGAATAGTCATTGGCTGAACCGATACATAATAATTAACACTTATCTATCTCTGAATAGATAGAGATTTATCCGGAAAGGATTTCACTTAATTTAACCCCATATTTTTTTTTTTTTTCAGGTGAAGAAAATAACCTGAAAAAAAATAAGTTTTCAACAAACTTATTTACATCTTCAACAGATCTTTCGGGATTGTCCATCATCAACTCTAAAAAAAAAAAAAGAGGATTCGAAGAATCATTCTTCGAATTCATATTGAAAAACATTGTATTCAATATGTTACAAAAAATTTTTTCATTAAATTTTAAATAGAAGAATCTTTCGTTTATGATGGGAGTGATCTGGGACGGAAGGATTCGAACCTCCGAATAACGGGACCAAAACCCATTGCCTTACCGCTTGGCCACGCCCCATTTTTCTTTTGTCTAAGACAAATTAAGCGAAATATTGGTTATTCGTCAATAAACACCCAAAATACATATAGGACATGTTGTCAGTAGAATTCAACACAATAGATATAGAATCAAAAAAATGAATTGATCATTATATAGAATTCAATTAAGATATTGTATGAAAATAGAATTATTGTATTCTCATTTGATTCGAGAATATAAGGAAGGATTCTTGATTGGGGAGAAGTAAAAAAAAAAAAGAAGAATTTCTTTCATTTCTCTGCCCTTTTCATTTTTAACTCAGAAAAACAACTCAATCCAATCTGATAATTTATTCTCATTTCAATTTAATTTTTAAGAACAAGAAAAGAATATTTGTTATGTTTAATATCTTTAATTTCATCTGTATCTGTCTTAATTCTACCCTTTATTCGAGTAGTTTTTTCTTCGCCAAATTGCCCGAAGCTTATGCCTTTTTTAATCCAATCGTAGACATTATGCCGGTTATCCCTTTATTCTTTTTTCTCTTAGCCTTTGTTTGGCAAGCTGCTGTAAGTTTTCGATAAAAATAAAATATATATTAAATTCATATTCATAATTTATTCGATAAAAAAGATGAGATTTTGATTATAAAAATAAATAAGATCAGAAAAGTCTGACATTAGGAACCCTCGATTCAAAAAGGGAAATTCTGGTATCTTCTATTTTATATTGAATTTTCATAAAGGGGGCGATTATTTTTAATCAGCTTATTTCTTCTTTTGTTCTGACCTTTCCTTTATAAGATCCCATAAAATATCTAAGTATATATATGGCAATAATTTTTTGGTAACGAAAAATTACGAATCTTTTTATATGAAATTTATATGAAAAAGGAATTCATGAAAATGAATTTAAAAAAATTTCTTATTTTTAGAGCGTCATATCAAAATAATGTAAAGTGCGTGTCGTAAAATAGGTGATCTATTTCCTTCAAAAAAAAATGATCTGATCTTGGAGATTATGTAATGCTTACTCTTAAACTCTTCGTCTACACAGTAGTAATATTCTTTGTTTCTCTCTTCATCTTTGGATTCTTATCTAATGATCCGGGGCGTAATCCCGGGCGTGAAGAATAAAAAAGAGATGAGATTCGTTTTTAGTTTTTCCTTTATTTTTTCATAGGTAAATGTATTAATAAATAGATACTAGATAAAGATAATAAATAGATACTAGATAAAGATAAAAAAATTCATAAAAGAATCAAAATTTATTACAATTTGAAAATTTCAAGTGATCAGGGGAATCGGAGAGAGAGGGATTCGAACCCTCGGTACGAATAATTCGTACAACGGATTAGCAATCCGACGCTTTAGTCCACTCAGCCATCTCTCCCCATTCCAAATTGGAAATTTCTCATGTGATATGACACGCGAAGTCAATATTTAGAATAATTTTTTTTTTTTTTTTTATAATGATTCGAAACGGATTTATCCAATAGAAAGAATGTATTAATTCTTTTATTTTGTGCACAAGGTTCATTTCCCCGGCCCGGTTAAGTACTGGCCGGGCCAGTACTTCTTTTGTTCCAACGAATAAAAAATAACAATTTTGAGATCAAATAAAAATTGTTATTGAAACAAGAAGAGCAATTTTCATTGCCATTCCCAATTCTTAGGAATGAATATGAGATTCTATATATCTAGATTAATATCTAATATTCTATATAGAAAGATAAAGAGAGTAAGATTCTATATCTATTCTTAGTCTATTATAGTAAATTAGAGTATTTAGTCTTTATAATATTTAAAGTAATAGTGTTATAATTATAATAAGAGTATTCTAGTATATAGTAATATTTTAGTACTAGTCTTTTTTTTTCAAGTTTTCAAGCCCGCGCCGCGTCGAAACAAAATACGTGTTAATACCGGAATTTTCATGATTCTGATGCTATCTTGACTGCGTCTGATTATTTTGTTGGACAAATGGTTCATCCGTATCCAATAATGAATATGTAGCGGGTATAGTTTAGTGGTAAAAGTGTGATTCGTTATATTAACAACTTCAATAGTTAAGGGGTCTTTCCTTTTTTTTTCAGATTCCGATCAAAAACTTTTTTTCTTAAAAAGATTTAATCCTTTACCCCTCAATAGGATATGTGAGGAAAGAATATACATTCTCACGATTTCTATCCATCAAAATTTTAATAAAAAAAATTGGATCATGGAGTCGAGAAGCATAATTTTTTTGATTGGTTCAATTCTTTCAATTGAATAAGTATAACTAAAGGATCTATGGGTCATAGTACAAAATTTTCAATCGTAACTAAATCTTCAATTTTTTTGTGCTGTCGCTGTAAAAGGGAGATTGAAGCCAAATAGCTAGAAAACGAGGGTTTTGGTTTACTATAACCCTCGGCTTATTAATTCAGCTCGGTAGAAACCAAATGATTTTCCTTAGGATCCCGCGAGTAGAAATAGGGAACGAAGTAACTAGACTAGAAAGATTTGATAGAATCTCCCTCTTCTAGAGGGATCATCTAGAAAGCGAGTAGCTTTAGATGCATTCGGAAAAAGCTGACATAGATGTTATGGATCTCATTTTTTCTCTGGTGGGAATACATGGATCTTCCATAAAGGAGCCGAATGAAACCAAAATCTCATGTTCGGTTTTGAATTAGAGATGTTTAAAATGATCAACCGACGTCGACTATAACCCCTAGCCTTCCAAGCTAACGATGCGGGTTCGATTCCCGCTACCCGCTATATATTCCTTAACTTAATATGATATACAGATGCATTATCCATTTTAACATGCATCTTTCTTTTTATTGTATCCTTTTTTTAATGCGAAAATAGGAATGAAAAGCGTCTATTGTCTAATGGATAGGACAGAGGTCTTCTAAACCTTTGGTATAGGTTCAAATCCTATTGGACGCAATTTCTTTCCATCTATTTTTTCTAGATAGAGAAGAAAAAAGAACTTTTTTTTTAAGGATAAAGGGCCCTTTTTTGAATGATTCAAATCAGAAATCTTTCTCAAGGATTTATAAATTAAGAATAGAATAACATTTAAATTTATGTTTGTTCCTGAAGTATAAAGAGTTCGGTCTGTTCCCGAATAGCTTCTCTCAAAAGGATTTCGGCTTCTTCAGTGAATATCTTGGTAGAAGATAGAATTTCTTTAAATTTAGGTTTATTCTTTGTTAAGTAAGTACGCAACCCAACGAGAAATCTCTTTACCTGTCCAATTTCTAACACATCAAGATATCCATTCGTTCCGGTATAAATAGTAGCTACCTGGTCTTCCACCGCGAGAGGGTCTGATTGGGATTGTTTAAGCAACTCACGCAATCGTTGACCTCTTGCCAATTGATTTTGAGTAGCTTTATCTAGATCAGAAGCAAATTGTGCAAAGGCTTCTAACTCTGCAAATTGAGCAAGTTCCAATTTTGATTTGCCGGCTACTTTTTTCATGGCTTTAATTTGAGCCGCCGATCCTACTCTGGAAACAGAA